ACTGAAATATTCGGTCGTATGCTTGAAAGATAACCCAAAAAATCAAAGGAATGCTTGGATAATTGGTTTATATGGATTCTTCCTGGTTGAGACCATACATAAAAATGACATTGCCAAAAATGGACAAGATAATATTTCCACTTATTCATCAGAAGAGGAGTATCTTTTGATGCCAGAATCGATTTTCCTTGATATCTAACATACTGTATAAAAGGATCCTTGAAGAACCATAAGGTGGCCGGAAAATCGTTAGCAAAGACTTCTTCGACAGGATATTTTATTTTTTCATAAAAACGTATTCGCTCAAAAAGAATCCCAGAAGAGGTTAATCGTAAATGATTAGATTGGTTACGGAGAAAAAGTAAAATGGATTCGTATTCACATACATAAGAATTATATAGGAGCAAGAATAATCTTTGATTACTTTTTGCAAAAATGGATTTTTTTGGAGTAATAAGAGTATTCCAATTATAATACTCGTGAAGAAAGAGCCGTAATAAATGCAAAGAAGAGGGATCTTTCACGCAGTAGCGAAGGGTTTGAACCAAGATTTCCAGATGAATGGGGTAGGGTATTAGTACATCTGATGCATAATTTAAATGTGGAAATTTGTCCTCGAAAAAAGGAAATATTGAATGAATTGATCGTAAATTATAAGATTTTACGGTTTCTGTCTCCTTTAAGGAAGATACTAATCGTAGGGAAAACGGAATTTCCACAATGACTGCAAATCCCTCCGATATCATTTGAGAATACAAATTTTTGTTGTACCCCAAAAATTTATTTTGATTCGAATCATTAACGGAAATAAGAAAATGATTCTGTTGATACATTCGACTAATTAAACGTTTTCTAATTAGTAAACTAGATTTCTTGTCATAACCTACATTATCCAACAAAACGGATCTATTTAAACCACGATCATGAGCAAGTGCATAAATATACTCCCGAAAGATAAGTGGGTATAGGAAGTCATGTTGCTGAGATCTATATAATTCTAAATATCCTTGAAATTCTTCCATTTAAAATTCAATTTGAATCAGAAAAGAAATAGGTGATTTATTGGGTTATCAAATGATACATAGTACGATACAGTCAAAACAAGGTATTTATATTATAGTAAGAAAAAATTAGATACCTCGGAAACAAGTCAAACTCATCAACGGACTCTCCAGACCCTCCCTTTCCATATAATAGATTTATGTTCATTTATAGGATAACAAGATAGTTAGAAGCCCTTTATTTTATCAATCCAATCGCTCTTTTGATTTTGAAAAAAAAAATCTCTTTATCAATATACTGCCTTCTTCTACACATTTATCTCTACCCCATAAAGGGGAATAGCTAATAGTTAGGACTCATAAGAAATTTCTAATCCACTCATCGGAAAAGCTTTTCCCGCATTAAGCACTAATATATTTTTAACGTCTAATTAGATGGGGTAATCATTCAAAAATGAAGAACAGAAGCTCGTTACTTTTTATTTCCCTAGAATTGGAACCTCTAGTAAGGCTCTACCCATTTATTCATTCGACCCCCCCCAAAAATGCTTTTTTTAAAATGGAATTTAAACAATTGAAATAAGATTTTGGACCTATTCAGTAAGAATGAAATATTCTCAGAATTATCCTACGACATGCTGCTTTTTCCATTCATTCCTTTCAGGATCAGTCGTGGTCTTACAAACTCTACCGATGGTATGGACGAATCTGTTGCTTCATACAAATGTGTAAAAGATGCTAGCCGCACTTAAAAGCCGAGTACTCTACCGTTGAGTTAGCAACCCAAATAAACAAATTAGAATGTGTAGATACAATCAGAATCCCAATAAATAACGAAATTGAATGGTACAACACAATCAAACCATTAAAAAAAAAAAAAAAACTCTAACTGAACATAATAAAAATGAACAAATCCGACGAAAATACAAAAAATTCTCAAATAAAAGATAAAATAAGGATAAAGTCAAAGATTTTCAAATATTTATAGACCACCTCTTGTCTCTCTTCTCTTATATTATCCATTAATTAGTATATATCGAGTTTAATTGATTAAAATCTTAATCTAAAAAGACTTCTTGTATGACAGAAAATATAAGAGCCTATTATTTGAATGAAATAAAATCTATGGAACAGGGATAAATAGATCCATTTATCCACGATCGGATTATATTTATTTGATACACTGTTGTCAATATGAATATTGAGAAAAGCATACGTATACAAAAGAGAAAACAAACTCTAAATCGAACTAACAATTCCGATTTCAATCAATTAAAATTAATCAAATTCAAATTATTTAAATTGAAATATAAAAAAAACGAAGGACTTGTGTTGGATTGGCACTATATATAATATAGGTGGAAGACTAAATTAAGGAAGACGGTGGAGAAGTAGAAAAAAACGAGGTTTATTCAATAACTAAAATAAGCAGATTTAGTCCTTTGTTTTTTTTGTTCATAGAGTTCCAACGAAAACGGGGGTAATGTCAAATTTTTATGTCTATAGACCCCATTACTTCTACGTCATTTCTTATTTATTCACTTGATCTTTTTTTCTATCTATTTTATTTCAATTTTAAATTATTGGATCAATTGTTATATCAATAAAATAGAAATCCATTTTTTTGTCGTTATAACTAAAGGACACCATTCTATAGTAACAATACTAAAAGTAACAATACTAAAAGGGTTATACAAAGCTATATATAAGTCATCCACACCTTCTTTTTTTCTATTTTATTTGCATTTTGTTTGTTGATTAAGGCGAAGTTCCGTAAAAACCCCCGCCTTTTTTGAAATATCATGAACAGTTCCTGTAGGTTGAGCGCCTTTTTCAAGGAAGTATAGAATAGCAGGAACATTTAAATAGATTTGATTCTTTATCGGATCATAAAAACCCACTTTCCGAAGATCTCTTCCCTCTCGTCGGGATCGAACATCAATTGCAACGATTCGATAAATGGCTCATTGGGATAGATGAAGAATACCCCCCCCTAGAAACGTATAAGAAGTTTTCCCCTCGTACGGCTCGAGAAAATTCGAAATTATGTCTATGTATAGAATTACAATATCAAATATATCCATAAAATCATCAAATTAATTAGACTATTGATTTTAGTACTTTTTTTCTTATTCTTTCTTACCCAACAAAAAAGAAAATTAGTCGTATTTGCACCCTCATAACTCAAGTTGGATAACTCTGAAATAACTCAAAAGAGAAACCTTTTAGATATTTCATCTATTGAGCGGTCTCTAACCCCTTAATTGTCTGTCTTCTTTAGAATCCATTTTGATTCTTTTCTGATCTAGTTGTTAAGACAATTGAAAATGGTATTTCCTTGTTCCAGGATCTTTGCCTTGAATCATTGGGTTTAGACATTACTTCGGTGATCTTTAAATCCTTTCAAAACGGCAGCAACATACCGTTTTTTGTGATTTCTTTCTGTCAAAGAATCATACGAATGTTTGATTCCTGCGTAATACACTTTCCTTTTGATTTGATCGAAAGAGTTTTACCAATTTCAACAAACTTTCCTTTTGAATTGGAAATTTTCTCGAATAGGACCCTTTAAGTTTATGTATCGAAAATATACTTACGAAGCTGTTCCAATTTATTGATTGATACTAACCCTAGATTCTTGCCCCTGAAAAATAAATCAATACTTTCTACTCGAGCTCCATCCTATACTATATTATATCACACCCCCCCCAAAAAAAAAGAGAGTTACAGCGGAACAGAACAAATGATGTCGAGCCAAGAGCACTTTCATTCCTATATAACATATAAAAAAATGGTGGATGTAAGACTCCACAGCGGATCATGTCCTTCAAGTCGCACGTTGCTTTCTACCACATCGTTTTAAACGAAGTTTTACCATAACATTCCTTCAGTTTGGAACCCATATGTAATTGATTCAATTATGGAATCATGAATAATCATTGGTTCGGACAGAGATTAATAGAATTTAATATTGGAAATTCTATAAAAATAATTTTTTTTTTTATATCATTCTAAATTTTAGAATATTTTTCGATTATTGTAAAAATCAAATTAGTTAACTAAATTATAACTAATATAACACGAATAAATAAATATAATACGAAGAAACAAGTTATTTTGAATCTGTATCCATAATAGTGGTAGCATAAATTCAACAATTTCACACTTCTTCAAGTACCAAGAACTCATAGGAGTTCGTTACAAAGATTGAATTGATTGAAAAATCTCTCCTATCCGATATAATTATTTGCATTTTGCATAACATAAAGTTTTACAGCAAGGACCTTTCGTTTTTTATCATCAGTAAGAGAGAGATAAATTCATATTGGATTAAACCATCTGTGATTAAAAAAAGATAGATAAAAAAACACTGATGTAAGGGAGAAATTTTATGTTGTTATTTTTTCATATTTATACTGTAAAACCGTTTGCGTGTTATTTGAACTCAATTAAATTTGTGAAAAAGATATGATTCCGCGGATTATGAAAAAAAAATAATAATAATCACATTCTATACCAATATTCTACTCTTAATACAGAAGGCTGTTCGAAAAGGCAATCTTTTATATATATTTTATTATGATATATTTTATATATCAAAAAAAAATTAGAAATATATTATATTAATAGAATGTTAATATAATGATCACATTATATAATAATATATATAGACGGGGTATGCTCTGGGACGGAAGGATTCGAACCTCCGAGTAGCGGGACCAAAACCCGTTGCCTTACCACTTGGCCACGCCCCATTTATTTCTATTCGACACTAATAAACACTAATATTGGTACGGGTTATTCGTCAACTCCAGTCTAAATATCTATTATTTAGAAAACGGATTACTAGAATTTTTATACATGTAGACTATACATGTAGACATAGAATTAAACTGAATTTATTGATCATTACATATAATTCAATTAAGATATTGTACGAAAGTATGATTTATTCTATTCTCTTTTGATTTGAGATATAGAAGGATTTTTGATTGGGTGAGTTCAAATCAAAGAAAGTTTTTTGGTCTATCTTATTTATTTTTATTCATTTTTTTTCTTCTATCAATAATACCCTATTTATAATAATAAAATAGAATAATAAAAAACTCAATTAAATTTATTAATAACTCAATCAAAATAAATACAATTATCCCCAAAAACAAAATGTTTGTTATGCTTAATATTTTAAGTTTGATCTGTATCTACCTTAATTCTGCTCTTTATTCCAGTAGTTTTTTCGTCGCCAAATTGCCCGAAGCCTACGCTTTTTTGAATCCAATTGTAGATGTTATGCCAGTAATACCCCTGTTCTTTTTTCTCTTAGCCTTTGTTTGGCAAGCTGCTGTAAGTTTTCGATGATATTTTTAATAAAGTCCCAGACAAATTCATGATTTATTCGAAAAAAATTCGTGGAATTGATAAGATCAGATACGTCTTACACTCTCAATTCAAATATTGAAATTCTTGTACAACCGCGACAAATCCGGATCACCCCACTTTATTTCTTGGTGTCAAAATAAAAAAAGGTAGGGTATGTGGTATAAAAGTGGAGAATCTATTCTCTTTTTTCCTAAAAAAATCTTGGAGATTGTGTAATGCTTACTCTCAAACTATTTGTTTACACGGTAGTGATATTCTTTGTTTCTCTCTTTATCTTCGGATTCCTGTCTAATGATCCAGGACGTAATCCTGGACGTGAAGAATAAAAAATAAGGTTTTCTTTGCTTGATTTTAAACTGTTATTCTTGATTTTAAACTGTTATTAGTAAGATTTTATCTATTCCACTTCTTTAACTATTAATTTTTAACTATTAATAATAATAAAAAAGAGCTCGCGATAAATTCGAAAGAAAATGCCAAGTCATCAATGAAAACGGAAAGAGAGGGATTCGAACCCTCGGTACGAAAAACTCGTACAACGGATTAGCAATCCGACGCTTTAGTCCACTCAGCCATCTCTCCTCTCAATTGAAAAAGGATAATACTATGTTACATTATAAAAAAAAAAAATAAGGCTTGAAAACGCCCGTCATAGTATATACTCTTATTTTTTGATTTCGTGATTTCGTCCGAAGGGGCTTTTTAGTTCCACGGCCCGGCCTGGTCAGTACTTAGCCGGGCCCGCCCTTTTGTTCCAACAAATCATAAATCAAAAGATTTATTAAATTTGAAAAAAAAAAAATTTTTAATAAAGAAAAAAAAATTGCTTGTTATTGCGATAAACAAAAAGAACTTTTTCAATTTCTATGATATATAATCAAATGGTATCGAATCAAAGTGCCATTTCTTTCTTAGTTAGTCCTTTTATTCCGGTTTAAATAAGAAAAAGGGAACTCTCGTTTCTTGACACAACCCATTTTTGTGTTATGGCTTAAGTTCGAGACAAAACCTCGGGCAAAAAAGCACTTGTTATTTAGTTATTAAAGTGAAATGAATCCCCTTTTCCTAATCTCATTAGGTCCTCTGATACAAAAGGTAAACGCTCTAGTTTTCATGATTCTTTTCTGATCTTTTGTTTTAGTTTTGATTAGGGTCGACAAAAGGTCCATTTATATACAATAATCGGATTGTAGCGGGTATAGTTTAGTGGTAAAAGTGTGATTCGTTCTATAACCCCTTATATAGTTAAAGGGTCTTTCGGTTTGATTAATATTCATTCCGAACAAAAACTTTAGTTCTTAAAAGGATTGAATCCTTTACCTCTCAATGAAAAATTCGAGGAAGAATATACATTCTCGTGATTTGTATCCAAGAATCAATTTAAAATTGAAAAATTGGATTATGAGATTACGAAACATAATTTTTTTATTGGATCAATACTTCCAATTGAATGAGTATGAGTAAAGGACCCATGGATAAAGATAAAAAGTGTATTTCTAATCGTAACTAAATCTTCAATTTTCCATTTCTATAGGGGGAATTGAAGCAAAACAGCTATTAAACAATGTCTTTGGTTTACTAAAGACATCGATAAATTGTTTTAGCTCGGTGGAAACAAAATACTTTTCCTAAGGATTCTTTCAAATAGAAGTAGAGAACGAAATAACTAGAAAGATTGTTAGAATATAAACCCCCTCCTTTCTATAGGGATCGTCTAGAAAGCGGGTTGTTCTGAATAGATTTAGACATAAAAGCTGACATAGACGTTATGGGTCGGATTTTTTTATTTCGTTCATGTCTGAATCTGGGAATTTATCCATCTTCCATAAAGGAGCTGAATGAAACCAAAGTTTCACGTTCAGTTTTGAATTAGAGACGTTAAAAATGATGAATCAACGTCGACTATAACCCCTAGCCTTCCAAGCTAACGATGCGGGTTCGATTCCCGCTACCCGCTTTTACTTTATCGTTATAATCTTTAATATTCTAAAAATGAAATCTTTTTTTTTTTATTTTAATATTAAATAAAAAAATGGAATGAATCGAATTAATGTAATGCATCATTGACTTGAATACTAAATTCTTGGAATTCTTTCAACAATTTTTCCGAACAAGAAAT